ATGGGGAAGAAGTGGACTCTAGAAGTACTACTAATTGTAATTGAGTTTAGGAATTAAACTGTATCAATTTTTTTTATAAATCGTTCAGTTCTGAAAAGCTTTTTTTAGTTGAAATTTCATTATTTCAACACTATTTCAATTTAAAATTCAATTTTTAAATTGAAATAGAAATAAAAAAATATCTGCATTTCAAAATTCTCTTGGGTTTTCGTGTAGTAATATAGTTTATGAATAATATATATGAAGAATACTCTTTCAATCAAACAAATATTTCAATTATTTCCGTGTTTGTATTTCGAAAGTAAAAAGAATACAAAGTAAAAGAAATACAAATGGTAGTAAATTTATTCCAACTGAATTCTTGATCAATTTTCTATTTCGATGAACCGACTCTTACTAAAATTAGATATGGACCGTGAGGAAGAGTTGCACTTTTTTTATTTTACTTTTTTGTTTCCCTTTATTCAAAGAGAAAATAGTTCTGTTATTACATTACGTAGATACACATTTTCTATCGGAAACAACACAGACATAGTAGTTCTCTAACGAGATACTACACAGACTAAAATATTGTATTGTCTTGGGCGAGTCACATATTGCGCACTTCCCGTTTGTTTTAATATTTTGGAAATTTTATTTATGTTGTACTTGTTTTATTGAACTCACTGTTCAAACGTTAAAAGAGGTTTACTAATCCTTTCCCCCCCTTTTTTGAAATCCGAAGAAGTTTCCATAGATCATATGTCAACTGATCGATCAATGACTTCTTCGTCGGAATGCTAATAAAAAGATTACTTTATTTTCTTTTATTATACCCATCGAAGAGGCCCTTGATTCTTTTGATCGGGATTCATATTGAAAATAATCAGCAATCCAGGAATTAGAATCGTACGAGTCGCTTTTCAATTATTTCAAATTGATTGAAATCAACACAAATTAAATACAAGACAGATGGATAAAGCAAAGAAATAGAATTGGGGGGGCACTATATACATTATATATAATATGTAATTGATATCGATATATACCAATATATAGGAATATGACGATACTATTGTAGATTGATCTCTATTAAATTAACCCGGATTACAATACACCTTATATACACTACAATAAATATACACTACAATAACAATAGTAGATAGTATGGTAGAAAGATTCAGATATTTCTTTCTACCATACTATCGTATTTCATAGAATACGGCTAATTCTAGTCTGCCCATTTCATTTAAGACGCGAAATTTGAATCCCTTTCTTCTCTTCAATTATTGATAAGAACTAAAAAGTCAAGTTTAATTCAAATTAATCACCTTGGCTGACTGTTTTTACGTATATTATAAGTAAAAAAGCGGTAGGAACTAGAATAAACAGTGCAGTAGCAATAAATGCGAGAATATTTACTTCCATAATCTCATTGTTTCATTTTTCTTTAATTCGCAATAACTCGGGAGTTAATCCCATAGAGATAATAAATCTTTCGCTTGTAAATTCAATGGGATGAATTACATCTTGATGATATCGAATCGGATCAATATCATGAATAACAATATCTGCACTATCAAATCAACTCATCGTCAAGAATTGAATAGTATAACATAGGAAGATCTTTTATCCATACCGAACTCCAAATTTTATTCCTGATCCAACCAATAATAATAATTCCTTTTTTTTATTTAGCATTCTTTTTCATTCTTTCTTTTCTATCACCTACCGCCCTCTTTGTACAACCATCTGATGAAGTATCATTGAACCGCCCTTACACTTACCATTGATTCTAAACAACCCCCAACAAACAATAGAAGCTAAATAAAAAAAAAAGGAAGAAGTTCGAAACTTATTTTTTTACTGATCTAATCTAATTAATCTTCTTGGAAAACAAAAGAAGCATGATAAAGACGAGTACAAGTTTCGGTATAAAAAAATCTAATATTCCATCAAATTCACTATTTTATTTATTTTTAGCTAAAAATAAATAAAGTTTGTTCTTTCAAGGAAACCCCTTAATAAAAAAATTGCACCCCCCCCTAATAAAAAAGCGATCCCTGAAAGTATTCTATTACAATAACTATGTTAAAGTTATTTTATATCGTGCAAATTCCATTTATATATGTACTTCCGGGAAACATACAGTACTCTACTCTATTCGACAGATCAGGAGTAATCGAAAAAGCCATACCCAGTACAGTATGGTATCTCTTGGAATCCTGAATCTGATGCTACCAATAATTGTCCTAATCCACATATGTCTATCTCCCATCAATCGAATTCAGTACTAGTCAAAGAAATGAAAATTCCCCCATTGCTGATAAATGTGAAATAAAAAAGAAAAAAAAAATAAAGAAGAGGGATTGCCGTTGGGAATGAAATTCTACTTACTTTCTTTCACAAAAAATCTTTCACAAAAAACAGAGAGCGGAATTGATATATTTTTTTATTGGATCCGTCGGGACTGACGGGGCTCGAACCCGCAGCTTCCGCCTTGACAGGGCGGTGCTCTGAC